AAGTAAAAAAATATTGGAATTTTTAGTGCCTAAAATTTTTAGTAATTTTTTCTTTGGGGAGAAGGGGTACTAAAATTTTGTTAAAAATAAAAAATTTTTAGTGTGTATATATATATATGCAATAATTAACTCATATCGCAACTTGTTAATTGGGACGTTCTCGAACCTGTCTTGAGTTTAGGGGTTTGGCAAGAATAGCAGGATTTGTAGGGCGTAGGGGGTAAGGGGGTTTGTCGCGCAAAAGCCAAAAGGGTGACTATCATAATATGTAGAAGAAGGGAGAATATGTTATGCACTTGAATTATAAGTTAGTGCGTCTTAACTTATGTCTTCCAAGAATGGATTTATAATGTCACATACAAGGAAAATGTACTACCTTATCTAACATTTGAATTTGCACTTGAGATGCAAGTTGAAAGGAGACCAAATAGAGAAATCCCATGCATATAAAAGAATGCTAGGCATGGGGGGTAATGAAATGTATGTTTAACACTACTGGCTAATCAGATGCCGTTTACCACTCACTAGGAGGGTTCTTAAAGCGATGCTCATGAAATAGGAATCAGATGCCAGTAATAATTAATATCTAACAACCCTTATTTAAAAATGTCTTTAATCATATCATTAATAATTATTATATTATAAATTGTTGTGAGTCTTATTTATTAATGATCTTCTTGAATATTAGTACTTGCTTTATGGTTAAAATAGTGAAATGGTGATAATGCATAGTATGTATTTAACACATACATTATATATGCTGATACATGCATGTCATGTGCATGTAATGTTTCAATACATTTACGTGTGTCAGAGCATGGTATATGTTTACAAGCATTTAAATGTGGGCCACATTTAATTTATTCATACATAATATGCTACAGAAAATAGTTTAGTTTAGAATCCTGGCTTTGGGAGTCAGGGGTGTGAGTTGAAATCTTTCTTTTCTGGTAGCGCTGTGGCCTTAGGGGGGAATTTAACCTCCGATCCTCGGATTACAAGACCGATGCTTTGAACTAAGCTACTAAGGCAGTCCTAATCTAGTGCTTTATTTTCTAATCATCCTACTAGGGGGAATAGGATTAGGAATAATGAAAAGTATAGTACGGATGCGATTTGTCCAATAATGATGAATGGGTGTTCTACTGGTATGCCTCCAATTCATGTAAGGATAATCATGTCTGCTACAAGGGTTCAGAAAAGGAATTGGGTGAATGGACGGAATGTTATTCCTCGTTGTTTTGAGGTGTGGAGAAATGGTACTACTAGTAGGATTAAAATTGAAAATAGTAATGCAAGGACTCCTCCTAGTTTATTTGGAATTGAGCGTAGAATTGCATAGGCAAATAGGAAGTATCACTCTGGTTTAATATGTGGTGGTGTAACTAGTGGGTTGGCCGGGGTGAAGTTTTCTGGGTCTCCTAGGAGGTTTGGGGAAAATAGTGACAGGAGTGATAGGGCTGATAATATGATTACAAACCCTAGAAGGTCTTTATATGAAAAGTATGGGTGGAAGGGGATTTTGTCTGCATTTGGGTTGAGGCCAATTGGGTTGTTTGATCCTGTTTCGTGTAGGAAAAGTAGGTGGATAACTGTCATGGCTACAACAATGAATGGTAGGAGGAAATGGAATGCAAAGAATCGTGTGAGTGTTGCGTTATCTACTGAGAACCCCCCTCAAATTCATTGTACTAGCGTGTCACCAATATATGGTACTGCGGATAATAAATTTGTAATTACTGTGGCTCCTCAAAATGATATTTGTCCTCATGGGAGTACGTAGCCTACGAATGCTGTTATTATAACTAGCAGGAATAAGATAACTCCGATGTTTCAAGTTTCTTTGTATAGGTATGAGCCGTAGTAGAGGCCTCGGGCAATGTGGATGTAGAGGCAAATAAAAAAGAATGATGCTCCGTTGGCATGTATGTTTCGGATTAGTCATCCGTAGTTTACATCTCGGCAGATGTGTACTACTGATGAAAAGGCGGTTGAGATATCTGAGGTGTAGTGTATGGCTAGGAATAGTCCTGTTAGGATTTGTGTAATTAAGCATAGTCCTAGTAGTGACCCAAAGTTTCATCATGCTGAGATGTTGGCTGGTGTTGGTAGATCGATTAGTGCGTCGTTAACAATTTTAATTATGGGATGTGTTTTGCGTAGGCTTGCCATTAAAAATATGTTCTTGTAGTAAAATAATTACAGTGGTTCTTCAAGCCATTGATCTTGGTTAGAGTCCGAGCAGGAATTATGATATACTCAATGTCTTTATTATTAGTGATCTTGGTTATGGGTCTTGTTGCAGTTGCTTCGAATCCAACTCCTTATTTTGCGGCCATTGGTTTGGTGGTTACTGCTGGTGTGGGGTGTGGGGTTTTAGTTTATTGCGGGGGTTCTTTTTTGTCTTTAGTTCTTTTTTTAATTTATCTTGGGGGCATGCTTGTAGTATTTGCTTATTCGGCGGCTTTGGCTGCTGAGCCTTTTCCAGAGGCTTGGGGTGGTCGTTCTGTTGCAGAGTATGTTTTGGTGTATTTGTTTGGAGTAGGTTTGGTGGCTGGGTTTTTTTGGGGTGGGTGGTATGCTGGTTACTGGGTAGTTGCTGACGGTTTAAAAGAGTTTTCTGTACTGCGTGGTGATGTAAGCGGTGTGGCTGTTGTTTATTCTTTTGGTGGGGGTATGTTGGTGACTTGTGCTTGGGTGTTGCTTTTAACGCTGTTTGTTGTGTTAGAACTGACTCGCGGTCTAGATCGTGGCAGCTTACGGTCTGTTTAGGGGAGGATGGAGTGTACTAAAGTTAGTATTATTAGGGAGATGGAGAAGATAGTTAAGTATGTTTTAATTTTTGCTTGTTGGGCGTCATTTAGATATGTTGTGGTTTCAGTAAATGTTCATAGTATTTTTTCTACTCATAAGACTTGTCATGCCTTATCTAGTGTTGTACCGATTGTGTGGCCTAGGGTTAGTTTTAGTTTTGGAAAGAGTCGGTGGATTAGTGCAGGGCAATATCCTAGTATGCTAAATGAGTAAAATAGTGCGGTTATTGGTGTGTTTTTTATTTGTTCTTCATTTAATGTAGAGATTCATTTTGCCGTGAGAAAGCCAATGACGATTACTGCTACGGCTGTTAGTTTGAGGTATATTGGTATTGTTAGTGTTGGTGTTTTTTCGGGGAGCATGTTATGTCAAATTACAAATCCTATGAGGATGCTCCCTCAGGCAAGTCGTTTAATAGGTTTAAGTACTGTTACTGCGTCTTCGGTTGGTATAATTTTGGGGTTGATTAATCCTGGTCCCAGGGTTACATGGTATATAAGTCGGTAGCTGTAGGCTGCGGTGAATGATGCTGCGATGAGTGTGAGGGTAACAGTGAGGATGCTTAGTTTGGATGTGACCAGGGATTCAAGGATGGCGTCTTTTGAGTAGAATCCAGCTAAGAAGGGGATTCCGGATAGTGCCATGTTGCCGATTAGTAGATATGTTGTGGTGGTTGGTATTAGCATTATTAGGTTTCCTATTTTTCGGATGTCTTGCTCATCTTTTAGTTTATGAATGATTATACCTGAGCACAGAAATAGTATAGCCTTAAAAAAGGCGTGGGTGCAGATATGAAAGAATGCTAGTTGGGGTTGATTAAGTCCGATTGCTATTATTATAAGTCCTAGTTGGCTTGATGTTGAGAAAGCTACAATTTTTTTGATATCATTTTGAGTTAGGGCGCAGGCAGCGGAGAATAGTGTTGTGGCTAAGCCGAGGTATAGGCAGGTTATTAGTGCTGTGTCATTGTTTTGTATTAGGGGGTGGAGGCGGACTAGTAGGAAGATTCCAGCAACGACTATGGTGCTGGAGTGAAGTAGGGCAGATACGGGTGTTGGACCCTCCATGGCTGCTGGGAGTCATGGGTGGAGTGTAAATTGGGCTGATTTTCCCATGGCTGCTAAAATAATTCCTGCTAGTGGGATTATTGAGTTGTGTATTTGTGATTCTGTTAGGATTTCTTGAATGTTTCATGTATTTATTTGTGTGGCAAATCATGCGATGGCTATGATAAATCCGATGTCCCCTACTCGGTTATAAATGATGGCCTGGAGGGCTGATGTGTTAGCATCTGCTCGTCCGGACCATCATCCAATTAGGAGGAATGACATAATTCCTACTCCCTCTCAGCCAATGAATAGTTGGAATATGTTGTTAGCTGTGACTAGAATAATTATGGCTACAAGAAATAGAAGAAGATATTTGAAGAATCGGTCTTTGTTTGGGTCTGCGTGTATGTACCATAGTGCAAATTCTAAAATTGATCAGGCAACGAATAGTGCAACTGGTGTGAAGATAAGGGAGTAGTGGTCGAAGTTAAAGCCTACGAAGATGTCAAGTGTATAAATGCTTGTTCAGTATCAGCTGGTGGAGATATTTTCTACTCCTTGATTGATAAAGATTAGAAGTGCGGTAAGGCTAATATAAAATGAGTGGCTTGTGGCGGTTTTGATATCTATGGCTAGTTGGTTTGGCTTTTTTAGCTTAGGGTCAAGTGTTTTTATTAGGGGGTAAATTAAAGTTGTAATTGATAGGAGTATGAGTGATGTTAATATGTAGGTCATAACTTCCACTTGGATTTGCACCAAGAATTTCTGGTTCCTAAGACCATTGGATACACTATTATCCTTTGGAAGTGGCGAGGAAGCCGTGGAGTTTAGCCACAGTTTATAAGTATTAGCAGAACTTATTATTTTCTTTCTTTCTCGGTAAGATAGGAGGTTTTAACCCCTATTGTTAGAGTCACGATCTAAAGTTTTGGTTAAACTAAACTTACTAATAACATCATCCTAGTAGGAGTTCTGGTTTTGCTACTAGTAGGATGATGGGGATTAGATGGAGGGATATTAATAGGTGTTCTCGGGTGTGGTAGGGTGGTAGGTTTGTAATGTGGCTTGGTGCTTGACCTCGTTGTGTTATTAGGAATATGTATAGGGAGTAGCTTGCTGTAATTAATGTTCCTATTCCTGTGAGTGCAATGGTTCATGGGGATCAGTTAAATATTGTAGTGATGATTGTTAGTTCTCCTAGTAGGTTTGGTAGGGGTGGGAGTGCTAGGTTGGCCAGGTTGGCGATAAATCATCATGTTGTTGCGAGTGGGAGGATTATTTGTAATCCTCGAATTAGAATTATGGTTCGGCTGTGAACTCGTTCGTATGTTGTGTTGGCTAGGCAGAATAGTATTGAGGATGTTAGTCCGTGGGCAATTATTAAAGCGATTGCTCCGGAGAACCCCCATGTGGTTTGAATTAGGATTCCTCCTGCTACCAAGCCTATGTGGCTTACAGATGAGTAGGCAATTAAAGATTTGAGGTCTGTTTGTCGTAGGCAGATTGACCCTGTTATAATAATTCCTCATAGGGCTAGAATAATGAATGGGTATGTTAGTTCTTTATTAAATGCATCTAGCACAACTATTATTCGTATTATACCATAGCCTCCTAGTTTTAGCAGGATTGCTGCCAGTACTATAGACCCTGCTACTGGAGCTTCAACATGTGCTTTTGGTAATCACAAGTGTACCCCATAAAGTGGTATTTTTACCAGGAATGCGATTAAGCAGCCGGCTCATCAAATTTTGTGGCCTCAGGAGTCTAGTGTGAGTGGTTGTGTGTACTGGAGAATTAACATGGATAGTGTTCCGGTGGTTTGTTGAAGGAGCAGTAGTGCAATTAAGAGAGGTAGAGAACCTGCAAGTGTGTAAAATAAAAAGTAAATTCCTGCATTTAGGCGTTCAGCTTGGTTTCCTCACCGGGTAATAATAATTAGGGTTGGGATTAATGTGGCTTCAAATATGATGTAGAATATAATAATTTCTGTGGCGCCGAATGCTATAATTAGGAAAGTTTGAAGGGAGGCGAGTAATGAGATGTATAGGCGTTGGCGGTTAATTGGTTCTGGGCGGATGTGGTTTTGGCTGGCTAGAATTATTAGTGGGAGTAATCAGCATGTTAGTGTTAGGAATGGGGTTGATAGTGGATCTGTGGCTATGTATATGTTTGAGGTGGTTCATCCTGTTTCTGATGTTCACTTTAATCATATTAGGCTGATTAACGCAATCAGGGAGCTGTGCATTGTTGTAGTTGTTCATAGAAGTTTTGCAGGAGTGAGCCAAATTGTTGGAAATAATATAATTGTTGGGATTAGTACTTTTAGCATTGCAGGAGATTAAGGTTTTGTAGATGGTCTGTGCCATGGGTTCGGGCAGTGGCTACTAGTAGTGCAAGGCCTGTGCTTGCTTCACAGGCGGAGAAAGCCAGGAGTAATATTGGGGTGGAGGAAAAACCTGTTGATTCGAATTGTAGTGCCCACAGGGCTAGTGCAATAAATAAGGATAATATTATTCCTTCTAAACATAGGAGTGCTGAGAGTAGGTGTATGCGGTTAAATGTTAGTCCTATTAATCCTAAAGTGAATGCTGATGTGAAGCTAAAATGTACTGGTGTCATAAGGGGGCCGTGGAGTTAAACCACGATTTTCTGAGCCGAAATCAGAGGTCTTATTTTGGACTAGCTCCCTATTCTGCCCATTCTAGGCCTCCTTGGGCTCACTCATAGATTAGTCCTAAGGTGAGTAGAATTAGAATTGTTGTGGTTCAGAAGAGTGTTTCGGTTGGATTATAGAGTTGGTCTCCTCATGGGAGGGGGAGGAGTAGGGCGATTTCTAGGTCAAATAGGAGGAATAGGATTGCTACTAGAAAAAATTGTAGTGAGAATGGAAGTCGGGCGGACCCTAGTGGGTCGAATCCGCATTCATAGGGCGATAGTTTTTCTGTATCTGGGTCCATTTGGGGAAGCCAGAATGAAATGAATGCTAGGATTGATGGTACAATTAGTGTAATTATGATAATGGTTATGATAAGGTTCATTATCTTTTCCCGGAGTTTAACCTGGATTGAGTGATTGGAAGTCACCTGTAATGGGTTTATACTAAAAAGATTATGAGCCTCATCAGTAGATGGATACGTACAGGAATAGTCAAACTACGTCAACAAAGTGTCAGTATCATGCTGCAGCTTCAAAGCCGAAGTGGTGTTTTGATGTAAAGTGGTATTGGATTTGACGTAAGAGGCACACGGCTAAGAAGGTTGACCCGATAATGACATGTAGTCCGTGGAATCCTGTAGCTACAAAAAATGTCGATCCATACACCCCATCTGCGATGGTGAATGGTGCTTCATAATATTCTATCGCTTGGAGGGCTGTGAAGTATAATCCTAGAATGATTGTTAGTGCAAGAGATTGAATGGCTTGTTTTCGTTCTCCTTCTATAATGCTGTGGTGGGCCCATGTTACTGTTACCCCTGATGCCAATAGGACAGCTGTATTAAGTAGGGGGACTTCAAATGGGTCTAAAGTGATGACTCCTGTTGGTGGTCAATAACCCCCTAGTTCAGGTGTAGGGGCCAGGCTTGAGTGATAAAAGGCTCAGAAAAAGCCTAGGAAAAAGAATACCTCGGAGGTAATAAAGAGAATTATTCCGTATCGGAGTCCTTTTTGTACGGGTGGTGTGTGGTGACCTTGAAATGTTCCCTCTCGGATGATGTCTCGTCATCATTGAATTATGGTGAGGATCAGTAGGGTGAGTCCGAGGGCGATGAGTGTTATTGAGTGAAAGTGGAATCAGATTGCTAGGCCGGATGTTATTAGTAGGGCGCCGACAGCTCCTGTTAGTGGCCATGGGCTTGGGTCAACTATGTGGTATGCGTGTGCTTGGTGAGCCATTAGGTGTTTTCTTGAAGGTATAGGCTCAGTAGTAGAATAAAGACATAGGCTTGAATTATGGCTACTGCAACTTCTAGAAGTGTTAGTATAACTAGGATTGTAGAGGTTAGAAATGCCACTGTTGGCAATATAGGTAGTAATACAAGTACGGCTGTTGAGATGAGCTGAATAAGTAGGTGACCTGCGGTTAGGTTGGCTGTAAGTCGTACACCTAGGGCGAATGGTCGGATAAATAAGCTAATCGTTTCAATAATTACTAGAACCGGAATTAAAAGGGTTGGTGTCCCTTCTGGTAGAAGATGACCTAAAGAAGATGTTGGTTGACTTAGCATACCCAAAACTACTGTGGCGAGTCATAGCGGTACTGCAAATCCTATGTTTATTGATAGTTGTGTCGTAGGTGTAAAAGTATATGGTAGTAGTCCGAGTAAGTTCATTGAGATGAGATATAACATTAGTGAGGTGAATAAAAGAGCTCACTTGTGCCCGCCAATGTTTAGCGGTGTTATTAATTGATTAACGAATTGGTTAATTATTCATGTTTTAGTTGTAAAGAACCGGTTGTTGTTTAGTCGTGGGAATGAGTTCGGGAAGAGTAAGGGTACTATTAGTGCAATGAAGACTAATGAAATACCAATGAATTTTGGGCTTGCAAACTGATCGAAAAGGCTGATTATCATTGTCAGGTTCAGTTAAGGTTTTGGTATTTTTTAACATCTAGTAAAATAAACTCATTTGGTTGAATGTGGTCTAGGACTTTGGCTGGGGTTAAAGTGAGAAGAACGATTCATGAAAAGATTAAAATTGTGAACCATGGAAGAGGATTCAATTGGGGCATGTTCACTAAAGGTGGTCGTTAATCACCAGGGTTTGGCTTAAAAGGCCAATGCTTGTTCGATTTTAGCTTTTTAGTGAGGCGTCCTCTAGCATTAATGAAGATCATTTTTCAAAATTTTCTAGGGGTACTACTTCAACTACAATTGGTATAAAGCTGTGGTTAGCTCCACAGATTTCAGAGCACTGCCCATAAAATATACCGGGTCGTGAAACAGTAAAGGCAGCCTGATTAAGTCGTCCTGGTACTGCGTCTATTTTAACACCTAGTGATGGAACCGCTCAGGAGTGGAGAACATCTTCGGCAGACACTAAAATACGGATTGGGGATTCTTTGGGAATCACTATTCGGTGGTCAGTCTCTAGTAGTCGGAATCCTCCTGGGGTTAAGTCTTGGGTGGGTATTATATATGAGTCAAATCCTAGATTTTCATAGTCTGTATATTCATAACTTCAATATCATTGGTGTCCCATGGCTTTTACTGTTACGTGTGGGTCATTGATTTCGTCTATAAGGTATAAAATTCGGAGGGACGGAAGGGCAATTAGAATTAGGATAATAGCTGGTAGGACTGTTCATACAATTTCGATTTCTTGAGAGTCTAGGATAAACTTATTGGTTAGTTTGGTTGATACTATTGCAATAATAATGTAAAGTACTAGGGTGCTGATTAAGAATACAATTATTAGGGCATGGTCGTGAAAGCCGAGAAGCTCTTCTATAGCAGGTGATGCTGCATCTTGAAATCCTAGTTGGGTGGGGTGTGCCATAATTTAGAGATATATGGGGGTTTAACCCATAACTTTACCTTGACAAGGTGGTGTAATTTATTTTACTAATATCTCTAAGAAAGTGACAGAGTGGTTATGTGACTGGCTTGAAACCAGTATATGGGGGTTCAATTCCCTCCTTTCTCGTTAGTTTTGTTGGGCTATAACAAATGCTGGTTCTTCAAATGTGTGGTATGGTGGGGGGCACCCATGAAGTCATTCTGCGTTTGTTGAGGCTAGTTCAACAGATAGTACTTCTCGTTTAGCGGCAAAGGCTTCTCAGATAATAAACAGGAATATGATTACTGCTACTAGAGAAATTAATGATCCAATTGATGATACTGTATTTCATAGGGCGTAGGCGTCGGGATAATCAGAGTATCGTCGTGGCATGCCTGCTAATCCTAGGAAGTGTTGGGGGAAGAATGTGAGATTTACACCAATAAATATTACTCCGAAGTGGATTTTTGTTCAAGCGTTACTTAGGGTGTAGCCTGTAAATAGGGGAAATCAGTGGACAAAGCCTGCTATAATAGCGAACACAGCACCTATTGATAGTACGTAGTGGAAATGTGCAACGACATAATAAGTGTCATGAAGTACAATATCTAGTGAGGAGTTAGCTAGAATAATTCCTGTCAGTCCACCCACTGTAAATAGGAAAATAAACCCTAATGCCCACAGTATTGGTGTCTCTCATTTAATAGAGCCTCCGTGAAGTGTGGCTAATCAGCTAAATACTTTTACACCTGTTGGGATGGCAATAATTATTGTTGCGGATGTAAAATATGCACGGGTGTCTACGTCTATTCCAACGGTAAATATGTGGTGGGCTCATACGATGAACCCTAGAAGGCCAATGGCCATTATAGCTCAGACTATGCCCATGTACCCGAATGGTTCTTTTTTTCCTGCGTAGTAGGCTACAACGTGGGAGATAATTCCGAATCCTGGTAAAATAAGAATATAAACTTCTGGGTGACCAAAGAATCAGAATAGGTGTTGGTATAGAATTGGGTCTCCTCCGCCGGCTGGGTCAAAGAATGTGGTATTAAGGTTTCGGTCTGTAAGAAGTATTGTAATTCCAGCGGCTAGTACTGGTAGTGATAGAAGTAGGAGGACGGCTGTAACTAGTACTGCTCATACAAATAATGGGGTTTGGTATTGAGTGATGGCTGGGGGTTTCATGTTAATAATTGTTGTAATAAAATTAATAGCCCCTAGAATTGATGACACACCTGCCAAGTGAAGTGAAAAAATTGTTAGGTCTACTGATGCTCCTGCGTGGGCGAGGTTACCTGCGAGTGGCGGGTACACTGTTCACCCTGTTCCAGCTCCAGCTTCAACGCCAGAAGAGGCTAATAATAGGAGAAATGAGGGGGGAAGGAGTCAGAAGCTTATATTATTTATTCGTGGGAATGCTATGTCTGGTGCCCCGATTATTAGTGGGACTAATCAGTTTCCAAACCCCCCGATTAGTATTGGTATAACTATAAAGAAAATCATTACGAAAGCGTGGGCAGTTACAATTACATTATAGATTTGGTCATCCCCCAAAAGTGATCCCGGTTGGCTGAGTTCAGCACGAATGAGAAGACTAAGGGCGGTTCCAACTATTCCGGCTCAGGCACCAAATACGAGATAAAGGGTGCCAATGTCTTTGTGATTTGTAGAGAAGAGTCAACGCGTGATTATCACAGGTAGAGTGGCCGAGTGTTAGGCGGCGGTTTGTAGCACCGTGTACATAGGTTTAAGTCCTTTTTCTATCAGGGCCTTGTGGTGTATTTACATATTAGATTGCAAATCTAGGGTTGCAGATTAGAAGTCTGCCGGGGCTTTTCCCGCCTTTAAGGGCTCGGCAGGCGGGAAAAGTAGATGGATGCTCGCTGGTTTGAGCGCTTAGCTGTTAACTAAGAGTTTGTAGGATTGAGGCCTTCCCATCTAGGCGGGGCCTTAGTTTAATTAAAATGTTTGACTTGCACTTAAAAGATGCGGAGTAATATCCGTAGGTCCTATTTCGGAGGCTAGAAGGTTTGCACTTCTGTTTAGAGCTTTGAAGGCTCTCGGTATTTATGTTTATCCTAAGTCCCCAGGTGGATAGTGTTAGGATGGTTGGGGTTAGTGGCAGAAGTCCCAGGGTAATAGTGATTATTAGTGTTAGCGGTAAAAGGTTTATGGTTGTTTTGGTCCGTCATGGGGTAGTTGAGTGAATTGTGTTAGGGTTAATGGTTAGTGTTGCTGTGTAGCATAGACGTAGGTAGAAGTATAGGCTTAGTAGGGCGGTTAGGACCATAATTGTAGCTGTGAGTGGAAGGTTTTGTTTTGCCAGTTCTTGGATGATGAGTCATTTTGGTGCGAAACCGGTTATTGGTGGTAGGCCTCCCAGTGATAATAAGACGAGGGGGGTAATTGCCGTTAAAGTTGGGTTTTTTGATCAGGCTGTTGATAGCGTATTAATTTTTGTTGTGTTTAGTGTTTTTAGGGTTAGGAATGCTGCGGATGTTATGAAGATGTAGGTGATTAGGGCGATGATGGTAAGTTGTGGGGTATAATGAATAATAATTATTATTCATCCTATGTGGGCGATTGATGAGTAGGCTAGGATTTTTCGTAACTGAGTTTGGTTTAGGCCTCCTCATCCTCCTACTAGTGTTGATAAGATTCCTAGAAGTGTTAGGAGGGTTGGGTTTGTGTTTTGGGCTACTTGGATGATTAGGGCGAATGGGGCTAGTTTTTGTCAGGTGGACAGGATTAGCCCTGTTGATAAGTTTAATCCTTGTAGAACTTCTGGTAGTCAGAAGTGTGCTGGTGCTAGCCCAATTTTTAATGCTAGTGCAGAGATAATTATTATATTGGTGATAGGGTTGGATAGGTTATTAATATTTCATTCTCCGGTGAGTCAGGCATTTGTAGTGCTTGCAAATAGGATTATTGCTGCTGCTGTGGCCTGGATGAGGAAATATTTTGTTGTTGCTTCTACTGCGCGTGGGTGGTGTTGTTGGGCTATCAGGGGGGTAATTGCTAGGGTGTTAATTTCTAGTCCTATTCAGGCGAGTAGTCAGTGTGAACTGGAAAATGTTATGGTGGTTCCTAATCCTAGGCTATATAGTAGAATTGCTAGTACGTATGGATTCATTGATAGGGGATGGAGTTTAACCATCATTTTCGGGGTATGGGCCCGAAAGCTTGTTTAGCTGACCTTATCTTAGAAGGTGGTGTAGAGGAAGCACTAAGAGTTTTGATCTCTTTGGCATAGGTTCGAGTCCTTTCTTTCTAAGAACTGAGGGGAATCTAACCCCTGTGGTTCACTCTATCAAAGTGGTCCTTAGGCATTCGGGCACAGTTCTTAGGTTATAGTTGTGGTGGTAGGCTTGCTAGTGCGATTGGTAGGGATGTATGTCATAGGACGAAGGCTAGTGTGATTGGGAGGAAGTTTTTTCAAATTAAGTGTATGAGTCGGTCGTATCGGAATCGTGGGTATGATGCTCGTACTCATAGGAATATTGTAGCTAGTAGGGCGGTTTTGGTCATGATGAGGATTGTTGAAAGTTCTGGGGTGTTTGGTAGATAGGATGTTCCTAGGAATAAGACTGCTGATAGGGTGTTTATTAGTAGAATGTTGGCGTATTCAGCCAGAAAGAATAATGCAAATGGTCCCCCTGCGTACTCTACATTAAATCCTGACACTAGTTCTGATTCTCCTTCTGTTAGGTCGAATGGTGCTCGATTGGTCTCTGCTAGGGTTGAGATATACCATATTGTGGCTAGTGGTCAGGCTGGTACTAGTAGTCAAATCTTTTCTTGTGCTGTGCTTATGGTTTGTAAAGAATAGCCTCCTGAGAAGATTATAATAGATAGTACGATTAATCCTAGACTTACTTCGTAAGAGATTGTCTGGGCTACAGCCCGTAGGGCCCCAACTAGTGCATATTTTGAGTTCGAAGCTCATCCTGATCCTAGAATTGAGTATACTGCTAGACTTGATAGGGCTAAGATGAATAATATGCCTAAGTTTAGGTTTGTTATTGCGTGTGGTAGTGGTATTGGTGCTCATAGTATTATGGCTAGGGTTAGTGCTAGGATTGGTGTAATTAAGAATAAAAGGGGTGATGATGATGACGGGCGGATTGGTTCTTTAATAAATAGTTTAATACCGTCAGCGATTGGCTGGATTGTGCCATAGGGTCCTACTACATTGGGGCCTTTTCGGAGTTGTATATATCCCAGTACTTTTCGTTCGATCAGGGTTAGGAAGGCTACTGCTAGTAAAACAAATACGATGTAGATTAGTGGGTTAATTAGGTGGTTTATTAGGGTGTTAAGCATTAGCTAGGGAGAGGATTTGAACCTCTGTTAAAAGGGCTTAGATCTTTTGCAATTACCAGGCTCTGCCACCCTAGCAACTCCTTGTTTTGGGGATTGTTTTATGCTTTCCCATTATTTAATTTATTTGGGTTCATTAAATTGGGGTGGGGCGTGCTTGTAGGGTGGGCCCCTCTTTTTCCGATCCTTTCGTACTAGGAAAAGTAGCGTCACAGATAGAAACTGACCTGGATTGCTCCGGTCTGAACTCAGATCACGTAGGACTTTGATCGTTGAACAAACGAACCCTTAATAGCGGCTGCACCATTAGGATGTCCTGATCCAACATCGAGGTCGTAAACCCTCTCGTCGATATGAGCTCTGGAAGAGGATTGCGCTGTTATCCCTTGGGTAACTTGGTTCGTTGATCGGCTTGTGGCCGGATCACTTTTGGTCAGATGTTCTTTTGCTTAGAGTTGTTTATCTTAGTTTTGGATATTATCCAGTCCACTCGGAGGTTATTCTTTTCTCCGTGGTTGCCCCAACCGAAGGTATAGTTTCATTTTTATTAGGCTAAAGGACTTTATTAGAGTTTGTTTAATATAATTGATTCTTGTACCTTAAGCTCCAAAGGGTCTTCTCGTCTTGTGTTATTATATCCGCTTCTGCACGGATAGATCAATTTCACTGACTGGAAAGGGGAGACAGTTAAGCCCTCGTCTAACCATTCATACAGGTCCTTAATTAGAGGACGAGTGATTGCGCTACCTTTGCACGGTTAAAATACCGCGGCCGTTGAACTTGTAGTCACTGGGCAGGCTGGACCTCCTATACTAGATATTGCAGGAGGCGATGTTTTTGGTAAACAGGCGAGGCTTGGGTTTGCCGAGTTCCTTCCTTTTCTTTTAGTCTTTCCTTGTTGCACCCCAGTGTAGGAATAACGATTTTGGGTTGTGTGGTTTTCTTGATTGTCTTGTTATTCATATTGCCCTCTTTGTTTGGGTTCGTTAATTGTCAGTGGTTGGTCCGATCTGACTTACACTTGTGCTTGGAGAAGGTTAAGTTCTTCTTGTTACTCATTTTAGCATAATCTCTTCCATGGTTGCATGGAGCGGCCTAGTATATTTAGGGAAGTGAGATTGTTTGTTGGTATAATTAACTTTTGTTTATTTGAGCTTTGACGCTTTCTGTTTAGGTGGCTGCTTTTAGGCCCACTGGGATAGTGTGTTTTTAGTGTTATAATCTTTATTCTCCTGTTAAGGTTGTATCCTTTGTTTTAGGGGCTGTACCCCCTTAAACTAACTCTCGCATTTTTCTCAATAATCTTAATGGTGTGGTTTATTGATTTGGGGTGTGCGAGGCTGAACTCATATTCATTTTCTAGGCAACCAGCTATCACCAAGTTCGATAGGTCTGTCACCTCTACCCAGAGCTCTTTCCACTCTTTTGCCACAGAGATGGGTTGGCCCTAATTCTATGTAGGCTGTCTCGGGGTAGCTCACTTGGTTTCGGGGTTACAAACTAAAGGTCTCTTTGCTTGGGTTGACTTGCTAAATCATGATGCAAAAGGTACAAGATTTAGTCTTTGTTTTTTACGGCTTGTATGGGTTGTTTCATTTCTTTTTCAACGTTTCCTTGCGGTACTTTTTCTATAGCTTTTAAGGTATGGCCTTTTTTGTCTCCCGTACTAAGGTGAAGAATGTTTTAGTTAATTGATTTGGGGTTAAATCTTTGTTATTTATGGTGTGGGGTTATTTTGGTGGCTAAGCTAGTTGTTTGGCTCAGAGTGATCCGATTTGCACGGATTTCTTCACGGTGTAAATGGGACGCTGAACTATTTAGCTACACTCTGGGTTTTTCCAAGTGCACCTTCCGGTACACTTACCTTGTTACGACTTGCCTCCCCTTGTCGGTGCTTTTGTGTTAAGTAGGTTTTATGCACTGATGACTGGAGAGAGTGACGGGCGGTGTGTACGTGCCTCAGGGCCGGGTTCAAAAGGACACTCTATTTCCTTTTTACTACTAAATCCTCCTTCAAGCATTAGTTTCATATTGCATGTTCGTAATATTCTATTATAGAAAATGTAGCCCATTTCTTCCCATTTCGTTCGCTACGCCTTGACCTGACGTTTTGGGCAGTGCCCTTTTTGCTTACTTTTATTCCCTCGTAGGGTAAGCTGGCGACGGTGGTATATAAGCTGGGTTGGCCAGAAATGGTGAGGTTTAACGGGGATTATCGGTTCTAGAACAGGCTCCTCTAGGGGGGTCTAAGGCACCGTCAGGTCCTTTGGATTTTAAGCTGATGCTCGTAATACCCTGGCGGACATTGTTGTGTGTGTATGTCTTTGTTTACGACTGAGCATAGTGGGGTATCTAATCCCAGTTTGTTTCTCAGTTTTCGTGGGATCGGATAGTTTTTTTAAAGTAACTTTCGTGTTTGGGTTTCGGACTCCTAGAAGCGTATGACGGCCAAGGGGTCATTTAACTTTATTATTGGTTCTTCCTAACCACCCTTTACGCCGTGATGCTGTCAACTGGGGCTATTCGTTTAACCGCGGTTGCTGGCACGAATTTTACTGGCCCTCTTAACCTCAACTAAGTCGGGCTTTCACCCATGGCTTAATGTCTATCACTGCTGGGTTCCCTTGGGGGTGTGGCTTAGCTAGGCGTCTTGGGCTAAAGTGTTTGTTCCTGATACCTGCTCCTTGTCCTCTGGTTGGAGGGTAAGGGCGTACTCACGGGGTTGCGGAGACTTGCATGTGTAATTTTGGTTAAGGCTGATAGAAAGGTTGGGACCATGCCTTTGTGCGTGCGGGGTTTATTAGGACCCATCCTAGCATTTTCAGTGCTATGCTTTGTGTTAAGCTACGCCAGC